TTTTGATTGATCGCTATTGATCCTTCATTAATGTTCATAGGATACGCATTAGGTAGGGATGACAGGATTTGAACCCGTGACATTTTGTACCCAAAACAAACGCGCTACCAAGCTGCGCTACATCCCTTTTAATTGACCTACTGCTACTCTGTCATTGTAGAGAATCCGTGTCTTGTTTTCCACATCATTATTTCCTTCATTGATATCCAAACTCTCTTGTTATTTATTATTTTTGATCTCATGGATCAAATATAATTTATAATAAGATATAATAAAAAAAAAGATTTCTTGGGAATGTTCCACAAAGAGGGAAAGGTCCTTTTTTCTCTTGTCTTGTAAGGGAAGGTAAATTTCATTTACCGGGTCTTTCTTTGTCTATCCCTTTTAGTTTTCCTTAGGAATTTCGCCTACAAATACAATTGCTCCTTAACCACATATGCATCTGATCCTATACGTATTATAAAAAAAAGGAGTATTTTCAATGCGAGATATAAAAACATATCTCTCTGTGGCACCTGTGCTAAGTACTCTATGGTTTGGGTCTTTGGCAGGTTTATTGATAGAGATCAATCGTCTATTCCCGGATGCGTTGACATTCCCCTTTTTTTCATTTTAGTTATTGACATGGGAAGGGCTTAAGAAGATTCCAGATAGAATAAATTATCTGTGACTCAGCCCTCGCTTTTTTCTTCCTTTCTTTATTTTTTTCTTTGATGTCAGTTTTTTCTTTTTTATTTGAGTATTAAAGAAAGAGAAAATGGGTATTCAATCGCATCAAAACTTGTGCTTGGGTTCGAATTCATAGAGGGGGAGCGGAAATGGGATCCGGGGCAACAAAATCATAAAAAAAAAAATACTACTATTACTATATACTATAACTGAGATTCTAAATAATTGATAGTTAGAAATCTTTGTATTACTTATTTTTTATTTTTCTCTATTGATTGCAACCAAATCTTTCATAATTGGATTTCAAATTCGCAACTTCTTTTTTTTTTTTTTCGTTTCGGATCAAAATGAAAGAATTGAGTGAATCCAAAACTCAAAGGAGGTTCATGGCCAAGGGTAAAGATGTTAGAATAAGAGTGATTTTGGAATGTAAGAGTTGTGTCCGAAACGATATTAATAAGAAGTTCTCTGGAATTTCCAGATATATCACCCAAAAGAATCGACACAATACACCTAGTCGATTAGAATTGAGAAAATTCTGTCCCTATTGTTACAAACATACGCTTCATGTGGAGATAAAAAAATAATTTGAAAGAGCGCGCGTATGTACCCTCTATTCAAGAAATGGGAACAGATTCATAAAATTCAAATTCCATATAATAATCTATTTCAAATAAACCATAAACCAATCAACTCCTATTTCCGTCAAATCATAAATGAGAATTCAGAAATAGGATTTTAGAGATAAGGAATAAACCATGGATAAATCCAAGCGTTTTCTTAAATCCAAGCGATCTTTTCGTAGGCGTTTGCCCCCAATTGGATCAGGGGATCGAATTGATTATAGAAATCTGAGTTTAATTACTCGATTTATTAGTGATCAAGGAAAAATATTATCTAGACGAGTGAATAGAGTGACTTTGAAACAACAACGATTAATAACTACTTCCATAAAACAAGCTCGTATTTTATCCTCGTTACCTTTTATTAACTATAAGAAAAAATTTTATAAAAACAAGCCTATTCCTAGAAAAAATAGAACGAGAGGTCCTCGAACCAAAAAGAAAAAGGACAATTTCTCAATTGATTGAACCTAAATTCCATCCAATTCGAATCCCAACCAGGGGTTGATATTTTGTTCGAAAAATTCGAGAATTCAGATTGAATTGACACATCGTAAAATCGTAAAAAAATTATAAGAAAAAAGAAATACTTTTTTTTACTAATTTATCATAATCAGATTCATTTTTACTATAACCTTCCCGGAGCCCATTCTCCGGGGATCTCCGTTTACGTTTCAATCATTCCGGTCGATTGCTTCCAACCCTCTTACCTTACCTTAGTTACTGATCTCCTTGGCAATCATGTAAAGACAATTTGTATTTGATATAGCTATTTGTGCAAGTATTTTACGATTAAGAAGCAATTGCCTCTTGTACAGATCATTTATTAATCGACTATAACTATAGGATACCAAAATCTCCCGAATTACTGCATTTATCCGAGTGATCCATAAACGACGAAAATTTCTCTTTTGTCTGCCCCTATCCCGATGAGAAGATGCCAAAGCTCTTATGGTTTGTTGTATAATACTTCGAGTAAGTCTTGAATGAGCCCCCCGATTATTTGATGCAAAGACACGAGATTTTTTTCTACGTCTCCGTGCTATATAACCTCGTATAGTTCTGGTCATTGAATCAACTGAAACTTTGATGTGCTGAATAACTAATTGATTTCTTTTCTTTCAGTCATTTCCCCCTCGTCCATTAATAACAAAACGGATTCGTCCGATGTATAAAATAAAAATTCCAATGGCTTTTGCTACTATGACCTTCCCAACCACGATTTTTTTACGAGCATTTCACCTGAAATAAGAAATTGTATCGAGACTAGGTATGAAAAAAGAAATACTACAATTTCAATTGAGTAGTTATTTAAAGTAGAAATTCGATAGTAAAGGGAAAGGGATAAATAAATCGTGGGTTCCTTCGTTTCTATGGTTACTTCGTAAACGGTGAGGTCCTCTCTATACGCCGGAGCCCCCTTCCCGATTTAATCAATGCTATTAGTAACTTGTACAGTTCACATTCTTTGACTCTACCCATGAATTGTCCAATAATAGATCTTTTCACAATGAGATCTACCCATATAGTAACGGCATTTCATTATGAAAGTTGGCTAGGTTGCTGACCCTGTTCATCCGTTCTTGCAAGAGTGAGAGCGCTTTATTTATGCTTCTTAACTACTCAATCCCCCGCTTAATGGATACATTTGCTACCAAAGGGGAATTGCTTTTCATTTCCAATTAAGGTGATTGGATTTGCACCAATGGAAACCATAAATTTTATACACAACACAACGGGGGTTTTCTTTTTTTAGATAATGACTGGAAGAATTCCATCCTATTGATTGGTACTGGTCATTGAGACTGGGAAAATGCTTCTTTTTTTTTGTTCCAGCTCATGATCTGAACGAGTCGCACATACACCCTAATACATGTTCCTCGACGCTGAGGACATCCCCGAAGAGCGGGGGATTTTGTGACATTTTTGATTGGCTGTCTTGTGTTTCTAATAAGTTGTTTAATAGTTGGCATCTTGAATTGTATACAATACAAAAAAGGGGGCTGGTTTAGATAGATCCTAACCAGAGGGTTATTTACCTTATTTTTCTTTTAACGTTTAACGCGGTAAAAAAAGAAAAGATGTACTTTCCTTTCTGCTTCAGACATCTGCGGATCTGATCCATTTGAAGCCCTAGTGCATATAGAGTTCTAAATGCAGTAGGGTTTCAAATAAAAAAAAACTCAAAAAGAAATGTATTAGACCCACTTCCATTCAATCTTCTTTTGGTTTTGGTATTCGTTTTCGATTCTCTTTACAAGGTCATCTTGAGTGCACTTTTTGCCAATAAGATCTAAAACCCAAACAACAAAAAACACAAGAATTATGATCCAAAAAATGCGCGAGGTCAAAATAATATTTATGACCTTCGCAGCTCTGGGGATTATCCAGGTTCTCCATTGGAGGAATTGGGATAAGGCCCAAGCAAAAAAAGACTGGATAGCCCTTTCCAGAACAGGACTGAATTCTTTGTTTATGTAATTACAAAAAATATGAACCTCCCGCATAACTATGCGGATGCTTGGAAGTTTTGCCAAAAGGAGTTTCTTTTGGCATCGAGCGGTCATGTTTATCATGTTGACCTCTTTTGGTTTCAAAGTAAAAAAATGGTAAATAATAGAATTCTATATTATATATGAAATTTTGAGAATTCATTCGTGCATAAGTTTCTCTCTACTCGAAAGTTTTACCACAGAGTAGCTTCTTATGTAAAAGGCGGGTAACCCTTTTTTTTTTTCTTCTTTATTATTCTTAAAAATATTTTGAATAAAAAGAAAACAGAAATAGAAAATCCTATTCTTTTTCTAATTCTTAAAAAATATATTAAGAATAAATAGAAAAGAGAAAAATACAACATAAACCTCCTAAAATAGAAAATCTAAAACGGAATTAGTAATTAGTAAGTCTATGCCATATTAAGGCCATATTAAGGTGCTGCGAAATAGAAGGATCTTATCTTATCAAGGCCATATTAAGGTGCTGCAAAATAGAAGGATCTTATCTTATCAACGTTCAAAAATGGAATTAGCAAAAAAAAAAAAAGAAAGCCATTTTGAACGTTGATTTGAAGCAGAATAAAGGATTTACCCGCGTTTCCGCTGCAGATCCTTATCTCTAGGGCCAGTTTTTGTTGTGTTTTTAGTTTTCTTCGTCATACTCGTCATACTTCCCGAGGGTGTCGTCTCCTATAATATCAATAATTCCATGAGCTTGGGCTTCTTCTGCTGACATATAAGCCATTCTTTGGATGTCGTCGTGTATAACCTGCCGGGTTTTGTGCGTATGTCGTGCATAAGCCTCTTCCATCTGGTTGCGTAAGTAAAACAACACTTCTATTTCTTTTAAAGGGTGTCTTTTGCGGATTTTTGAAAACTTACCGCGAGGTTGGCGCATCATTACCCTGATGATATAAAACAATGAAGAATTCCTCTACTTTATATCATATCTTGCACCCTCGGGCGAAGGAAAGAGATAAAAAGAATAGAGAAAATTGAACAACCGTACAGGCATTTATTCTGTATTGCATACGGCTATCCAATGGAATTTACCTTTCGTCTCTTCCAGCGCGAAAAAGAGAAAAAAAAAAATAGGATCTATCAGATCCAGATCATTAAGTGATCCATTTACCACCCTTCCTTTCGGTAGAATTCAAAAATACTATGATGGTTCCGTTGCTTTCTATTTCTATATGGAATTTAGAAGTTTTCTCGTCTGTGATTCAGCAATCCCAAAGTTTCTTTTTTTTTTTTTTAGTACTCTTTGACTTTGATAATATAAATAGGAGAAGTGAAGTGGAAAAAGAATTCTGGCGCTAAAACAAAAAATTGTGACGCTGAAATAAACTCCCGATAGATAAGAAAAAATCGGAAATCTATTTTGTCTCATACTACTCTCCCGATACAAAATCTCATGTTATGAAAAACAATAATAGTTTGTTTACTCATACCGAACTCGACGTGCCATGCTATTTTTACTCAATAATCTTTTTCATATTTCATATGGCGAAGGCATAGTCTTCTTTTTTCTATCAAATACAAATAAAAAATCATTGGCGCCAAGCGTGAGGGAATGCTATGCGTTTGGTAGGTGCTCCTCCGAATAGAATGAAACAAGCCATTCCACAGGCTTTTCCCATGCATACCGTGTATACATCTACGGGCGACGCATGCATCAAATCATAAATAGCCATTCCTTGTCGCATTAACCCGCCCGGCGAGTTTATATACAAAAAAATATCCCTGGTACTATCGTTCGTACTGAGATATGCTATGAGACCCGCAACGAGGTTACCGCTCTCTTTATTAATAGGTTTTCCTAAAAAAATTAATCTTTCTCGATGAAGTCGGGTGATTAGGACAAAATGCTATCCTTTAGGAACCGTACACGCACCTTTGAATGCATACGGTTCAAAAAATTGCAAAAAAAAATCAATATGTTGGCCTTTTTCTATTTTATTTTATAGAAGGGCTTTTTTTTTTCTACCCCCTATAAACTTATCTCGAATTACCCTCTCATTGATGTATTGTTTCATTTCCAAATTAGGACTCTGTTATTTTCTTGTTCCTGAATGGGCCTCTTCTATTTTTTTAGGTTTATGCTCTACTCCGGGTAAGGGTCCAACCGATTTTTATTTATATATATAGTACAAATGCTCCCAATACCATTTCTTTTTGATACGACTTTTTTTTTTATTCATTTCATGTCCATATTACCAAGTGAGTATTTTCTGAACGGAGCCTGGATACTTCATTTTATTGGTTCAACCAAGCCAACCATAAATTCTCTTCTATTTCTAATTGATACTATGAATATTGATCCCTCAAAGAATGGATCTAATTGCACTTCACGCTCCAAATTCTTGATAGTTTCATCAATTTTTTTGGCGAAGCAGAGGTATCTCGATCGGAGGAGAGAACGGGGAAATCCCATATGGCCCAATATGTCTGACAAGTCGCACTATAGGTCAATCCACTCCAGCTTTGGTTGCTTTTCCTTTGTTTTCTCATCTTTAGTAGGGAACTTACTAAAATCAATCCAAGGGCTAGTCGGATCATCATCACTATTGTTATCGTTTTTCCGAGGATAATTGTTAATGTTAATAAACGGATCATCATCACTATAGTTATCATTATCCCCAGGATAATTGTTAAACGGATCATCATCGCTATAGTTATCGTTATCCCCAGGATAATTGTTAGCCCTATCCCGAGGCGAATCGTTAATCAAATGAATAGGATAACAAGCCGGCTTCCTAGTCTGAGGCTTAGCCCCCCTTTTTTTTTCTTCGTCAATATCCTCACCCTCAAAAAACTCAAAAGGAACTTTTGGAACACCAACAGGCATAAATGAGAGAGAAAAGAGTCAAGTATAAGATTTCACTTTTATGTGGAAATGTCAAAATGATTTTTTTTATTGTTTTCAAAATATGAAAAAGTTCATCTAGGAAGATGAAATGAATAAGGGAAAAATCTTATGAAGGGGTCGGGTTCTTCGAACGCTAAATAAATTTCTATGCATTTGTTCATATGTTCATATTCATAGAAAATGCCCCATTGCGTATTGGTACTTATCGGGTATAGAATAGATCTGCTTTTCTTTGTTCTTACTAACAGACTAACAGAATTGTTCCATTATTACCTATTACCAACAAAAAAGAACTAGGAGCCCTTCATTCGAAATAATCCACTGAACTGAAAGGCGGAAGTCTATAGCATAGTCTTTTCCAATGCGATAAAGTTACATAGTATCTATTTTTCTTCGAAGGGGGTATTTTCATGGGTTTACCTTGGTATCGTGTTCATACCGTCGTATTGAATGATCCCGGCCGGTTGCTTGCTGTTCATATAATGCATACAGCTCTCGTTTCTGGGTGGGCGGGTTCAATGGCTCTATACGAATTAGCAGTTTTTGACCCCTCTGACCCCGTTCTTGATCCAATGTGGAGACAGGGTATGTTTGTTATACCCTTCATGACTCGTTTAGGAATAACCAATTCATGGGGCGGTTGGAATATCACAGGGGGGACTGTAACAAATCCGGGTATTTGGAGTTATGAGGGTGTGGCCGGGGCACATATTGTGTTTTCCGGCTTGTGCTTCTTGGCAGCCATCTGGCATTGGGTGTATTGGGATCTAGAAATATTTCGTGATGAACGTACGGGAAAACCCTCTTTGGATTTGCCCAAGATTTTTGGAATTCATTTATTTCTTTCAGGCTTAGCTTGTTTTGGGTTTGGTGCATTTCATGTAACAGGCTTGTATGGTCCTGGAATATGGGTGTCCGATCCTTATGGACTAACAGGAAAAGTACAATCTGTAAGTCCTGCCTGGGGCGTAGAGGGTTTTGACCCTTTTGTTTCGGGAGGTATAGCCTCTCATCATATTGCAGCGGGGACATTGGGCATATTAGCGGGCCTATTTCATCTTAGTGTCCGTCCGCCCCAACGCCTATACAAAGGATTACGTATGGGTAATATTGAAACCGTTCTTTCCAGTAGTATTGCTGCTGTCTTTTTTGCAGCTTTTGTAGTTGCTGGAACTATGTGGTATGGTTCAGCAACTACTCCCATCGAATTATTCGGCCCCACTCGTTATCAATGGGATCAGGGATACTTCCAACAAGAAATATATCGAAGGGTTGGTGCCGGACTAGTGGAAAATCAGAGTTTCTCCGAAGCTTGGTCTAAAATTCCCGAAAAATTATCTTTTTATGATTACATTGGCAATAATCCAGCAAAAGGGGGATTATTTAGAGCGGGCTCAATGGACAGTGGGGATGGAATAGCTGTTGGGTGGTTAGGACACCCTATCTTTAGAGATAAAGAGGGGCGTGAACTTTTTGTACGTCGTATGCCTACTTTTTTTGAAACATTTCCAGTGGTTTTGGTAGATGGAGACGGAATTGTGAGAGCCGATGTGCCTTTTAGAAGGGCAGAATCTAAGTATAGTGTCGAACAAGTAGGAGTCACCGTTGAGTTCTTCGGCGGCGAACTCAATGGAGTCAGTTATAGTGATCCTGCAACTGTGAAAAAATATGCTAGACGCGCTCAATTAGGTGAAATTTTTGAATTAGATCGTGCTACTTTGAAATCCGACGGTGTTTTTCGTAGCAGTCCGAGGGGTTGGTTCACTTTTGGGCATGCTTCCTTTGCTTTGCTCTTCTTTTTCGGACATATTTGGCATGGAGCTAGAACCTTATTCAGAGATGTTTTTGCTGGTATTGACCCGGATTTGGATGCTCAAGTGGAATTTGGGGCGTTCCAAAAACTTGGAGATCCAACTACAAGGAGACAGGTAGTCTGATACAAGATTGATCTGGTATCTTTCACCTGTATTGTATTTTTGTGATTTGGTTTTTCTATAGGTTACGAGAGAAATCTTGAGTTGAATTGCTGATTTTTATTTGACTCTTATCTTTATCTGGGAGATAATCCCAAACCAAATGAACAGGTGTGGAAGCTATAATTGTAAACCACGATCAAATTTATGGAAGCATTGGTTTATACATTCCTCTTAGTGTCGACTCTAGGAATCATTTTTTTCGCTATCTTTTTTCGAGAACCACCTAAGGTTCCGACTAAAAGGGCAAAATAATGTTTGATTATACTCAATTGAAGTCAAAGTAAAGAGCCTCCCTTGTTTCGTGGGAGGCTCTTTACTTTACTTCAACTAGTCCCCGTGTTCCTCGAATGGATCTCTTAGTTGTTGAGAGGGTTGCCCAAAAGCGGTATATAAGGCGTACCCGGTAAAACTGACAAGTAAACCAGATATAAAGATGGCGACTAGGGTTGCTGTTTCCATTATTTTATAATTTCAAGATCACAACGGATCTATGATAAGATGATTTATTTACAGTGTAATGGTATACAAAGTCAACAGATCTCAACCAATGCAATAGGATTTATGGCTACACAAACCTTTGAGGGCAATTCTCGATCTGGTCCAAGACCAAGAAAAACAGGTCTAGGGGGTTTATTGAAACCCTTGAATTCGGAATATGGTAAAGTAGCTCCTGGATGGGGAACTACCCCTTTGATGGGTGTCGCAATGGCTTTATTCGCGGTATTCCTATCTATTATTTTGGAAATTTATAACTCTTCCGTTGTATTGGATGGAATTTCAATGAACTAGGTCCATCAAAATCCTGAAGTCCTCGCTTTTCGATCCAAAATTCATCACTTAGGTAGGACTAGGATTTATAGGCACTTCCGGCAGTTCGACCGCGAAATTCTTTTGTTTCGGTATTTCCGGAATATGAGTGTGTGACTTGTTATAATAGATCCTATTGATAGTACAGAGAATGGGTCTGTCATCTTGAAAAAGATGGATTCTGCCTCGTCGGATATTCATTCATTCTAGTATCCGGAGCACGGAATATTTGGAATGAAATAGATAAAGAAAAGAAAGATTGGAACTATGATTCATACCTACCGTTTCAGATCTCGTGACCGGACTCAAAAAATGCCAAGGATTTCATTTAGAATTAGAAATCGGGGGGGGTTTCTTCTTTCAAAATAATTCTTATCCTCATTTGTTTGCTTATTTTTTTTTTACCAACGGACAAATCTTTCTCTGAATTTTGAGTCATTTCCTCTATTCATTGAATAAGTGATTCTCTAATGGTTCTTACTCAGAGAGCCTTTGGACCTAGCTTGAGGGCTTTATTCAATCATCGTGGTTTCTAGTATGAATCTGAGGTTTCAACCGATT